AATGGTGCAGAGTCAAAATGGGATTTTGACCTAACGTTTTTGATGAACCAATCCAATGAATACACCCGTAACAAGTCCCTATATGATTTCTGGTGGAATCGGAAAGCACTAAGTACAAGCAAGATACACAGTTGCCCCTTGGAAGTCTCAAGGGAATGTGACTAATGGAATATGTAGGAATAGTAAGACCTATTGTTGCCTTTCATAAACAAAAAGCAGAAAAAAAAAATATACCATCAAGATATATAACTATCTATCACATACCCCTAATTTCCCATCTAAGCCTTACTGTCTCTACTTCTGTGAAATGTGAAATAATTGGAAGACACCCTATTCCATTCTTGGCGGGGTTACCCCAACGAAAGCACCTTTTTCCACTTTTATTCTATAAAAGCCAATCACCCATACAATATTAATTGAAAACCTGAGCACTCAGAGACTCTCATGAGTTTGTATGGATACAAAGTATCTTCAGTTCTTTCCACAACTCCTAATTGGATTCCCCACCAGCCTACCCAATCTACTTCAAGACTCAGTCAGTAAACACTAGTAGGGTAAGGTAATTAGGAAGTATTTATAGTCCTTCCTATAACCCCTTCTTGGATCCTAGGAGCAAGGATTTACAGTCTCTTAGGAACCTTCCTTTGGATACACGGATTTACGGTCCCTGACTTTCGTAGTTCTGAATCTCACAATTGAATCTTACTATGGATTTGATTCGATTGATAAATCAAATCAATGGCCTGAACGCATCAGGAATCCGTAATTAAGTGAGTATTTCTTTATTTATATTGGTAATTCATATTGGTATGGTACAGGTTTGGGTCACACCCCGATTTTTGAAGAAATAATTGAAAGTCAACCCCCCGATTCTTAAAATTGGGTATCGACAGTCCCCGCCCCTTACCTCTGCTTCTGCCAGGCAAGAATTTTGTGAGTTCTATTAGTTTAGTAGGGTAAGAAATTCCGAGTCTTTTGTTAATCAGGCGACACCCGGATTTGAACTGGGGAGAAAGGATTTGCAGTCCCCCGCCTTACCACTCGGCCATGCCGCCAAAACGATACAAAATAGATATAGATGGAAATATTCTGGGGAATTGCTGAACCATTTCTTTTTTTTGATTGGATCCTGTTGTTCTCTTAGATTGATTGTATTTCAAAACACACAACACCTAAATAAAAGCTTTCCCCTTTTTTTCTATTGAAAGAGAAAAATGGATTTCCAGTCACAGAATCCAAAATTCAGAGCAAATTGGAAGCATTAATGACTGTGAATTCATGAATGGTTCTTGGATTTTGATCTCCAATTTGGTTTCCTTAATAACATAAGGAGATCAAATTGATATACGACTAATCAGTCTCAATTCTTTTCCATAATTAATCCTTTTCAATTTCAATTATAACAACAATTATGTGTATATGTAAACCCCAGAATAGAAATTCTTACACGGATACCTAGTCAGGTATCTTATCTACATATTCCTATTAGGAAATCGTCGTGCTTGCATTTTTCATTGAATATATTGAATATAAAATCGAAATTTGGATATAGCACGACCTATGTTGCCTCAAGGGAACTTCGATAAAAGATGGGATATACGGATAGCTAGATAGTTATATCTGCATGTACTTAATAAATATGACTTCTCTTACGCACTTCAATCGTATTCTACTAATTAACAAATGGGTAGAAATATCTTTTCTCTCTGCGAATCATTTTTTGAACAACGGAATCGATGAAATAAATTAAGTGCTAAAATCAAAGTCAACTCTAGACGGTTCCTGATTATTCTGTCTTTATCTCACTCATAGAGAACAGATTCAATTCTGAATCCATTTATGGTACCTAATCTGATCGTAATATCATAAGGTAGAAATTGGATCTATTTTGATATTCTATACAAGACTCCATAAGTCTAAGTGGCAGAATTTTGTTTCCAGGAATGTTTTATCAATTCATTTCCATTTGTATCTGTCGCAAATTCGAATTTGAGTCACATTTTTTTTGATTCCTCCGTTCATACGTATTTAGTACATATATATATGTATATGGGGTTGGATAAAATTTCATGTTGTTCAAATGAGCAAAATATACATTCCATCGTTGCTAGATCAATCTATATGGTTCAACGAAGAGTGAGCCAATAGTTGGATTTTTTCGATAAACGGAAAACTTAAGATGTTCCGGGATGGAAATGAGGGAATGTATACAATACCAGGGTTTAGTCAGATACAATTTGACGGATTTTGTAGGTTCATTGATCAAGGCTTGATGGAAGAACTTCATAAGTTTCCAAAAATTGAAGATACAGATCAAGAAATTGAATTTCAATTATTTGTGTCAACATATCAATTGGCAGAGCCCTTGATAAAAGAAAGAGATGCTGTGTATGAATCACTCACATACTCTTCTGAATTATATGTATCCGCGGGATTAATTTGGAAAACTGGTAGAGATATGCAAGAACAAACCATATTTATTGGAAATATTCCTCTAATG